CAATATCTTAATTGAATTCTATGTAATGATCAATAAATTTAGTTGAATGCTATATCTATAGTGTAGTAAAATATCAGTACTATAGATATTTGTATCTATAGATATTTGTACTAGAGTTGACAAACAACCAATGCCAATATTATTCTTTGTTGGCGTCGATTCGAAATTCGAATGGGGCGTGGCCAAGTGGTAAGGCAACGGGTTTTGGTCCCGCTATTCGGAGGTTCGAACCCTTCCGTCCCAGCCGCGCATATCCATTTTTTAGGCTCCATTATTCGCATAGAAGGAAGCTAGAGAAGTGATAGGAGTTAAGTTAATTTAATCCATATTTATCTGGATCTATTCGAATCTCATTAACAAATGATCAAGTTCCTGTTCATATAGAAATATGTGGTAAATTCAATGTTTTTTCTTTGAATTTCGTTTTATTTGTATTTAGCTATTTTATATTTGTCTCGAATGAAAATAATTAAAAATTGGTAATCTATCTAATGGAAGGGGGGATTTAGGCTATATGTTTTAATTATTTTATTCACTTTACTGACAAGAGTCGATTATTGCAATATTACCCAACCCCATGTTAAACAAAATACCTATCAATCATTTCCTCATTTTATATGAGGAAATATTTAGCTTATATGGTATGTAGCGTTTTATTCCTTAATTTCAAGGACAATATTTTTTTATTTTGATTTTCGTAGATAAAAAGAATAAAGATTCAAATCTTAACTTAGCATCATTTTTTATACATTTCATGAAAAAATTGGATTTCTTTCTTTTTTTCTTTGATCTATTTGAAACTAGATCAGTGCGGAGTAAAGTAAAAAAAATTATTTTCCTACGAAGGTCAAATGGGATATTTTTTGTCCAATTTTCTTCAAATTAAATAAATCTTAAATATATAAATACGAAACTTTTTTCAATTTCAATCCAAACTATTTTGAATTTGAATGAGTTCTTCTAAATGGAATCTTTTAAAAAGTAGGAAATTATTTAATCTATCTTATTGAGTTATTTGAAGATGCGGATTCAAAAAGTGACTTTTTTTTATTTGTTTATATATTTCTTTCTATTATCTTTCTTATTATTTATTTATTATTTATGTTAAAAATATGCTCTCTTGCTAATACGTTTTTCAAAAAAAATCGTTCCACATATCATAATATTAATTAACATATTAATTATTAATTAATAGAATAATATAGAAGAAAAAGCCTAAGATTACGATGGCTATGAACAGCCGAACCAATGACTATTCATGATTCCATGATTGAATCAATTCCATACCGGTTCCGAATTTGAGGAATGTTAATGTTATGGTAAAACTTCGTTTGAAACGATGTGGTAGAAAGCAACGTGCGACTTGCAGGACGCGGTCCGTTGTGGATTCAAAATCCACCACTTTCAATTTGTCTAGTAATGAGGGTGTTCTTGGCTCGACATTGTTTGTTCTGTTACATTTGAACCCTTCGTTTTTTGTTGGGTTGTAACTAGTCTACCATGGAGCTCGAGTAGAAAGGAGTAATTCATTTCTTAGGGACAAGGATCTAGGGTTAATGCCAATCAATTGGAATAACTTCGTAAATAGATTTGCTAGATATAGAAATAGTAAAGGATCCAATTCGAGGAAGTTTCCAAAAACTTGTTGAAATTGCATCAAACTTTTTTGAGTCGAGGTGTATCACACGGGAATTAACTATCCATAGGATTCTTTGCTAGAAAGAAATAAAAAGGGGTATGTTGCTACCATTTTGAAAAAATTAAGAAGCACCGAAGTAATGTCTAAACCCAATGATTTTAAATTCAGGATTTAAAGGATCTAAAAACAAGGCAACACCACTTGAATTGTCTCGAGAGTCTCACTAGCTGGATCAGACTAAAGAATCCAACTAAAATTTTAGATGAGACACACAGAAGAGGGAAAGACTACTCAATAAAAAAAATTGACTACAAATTTTTCCTTTGAACTATTTGAAGAATTATCCAACTTGAGTTATGAGTACGAATGATTTCTTTTCCGGAAGAAAAAAAGACTGAAATCATAGTCTAATTTAGTTTATAGTCCAATTTATCGTTTAATTTATTCGAATTGCATACTATAGACAAAACTCCAAATCATTTTTCTCGAGCCGTACGAGGAGAAAACTTCCTATACGGTTCTAGGGGGGGTATTGTTCATCTCCATCTATCCCAATGAGCCATCTATCGAATCGTTGCAATTGATGTTAGATCCCGAAGAGAAGGAAAAGATCTTAGAAAAGTGGGCTTTTATGATCCAACCAAAAATCAAACTTATTTAAATGTTCCCGCTATTCTATATTTCCTGGAAAAGGGTGCTCAACCCACACGAACTGTTCAGAATCTGTTAAAGACAGCGGAACTTTATTAAGGAACTTCCGCCTAATTAAATGAAATTCAAGTAACGAAATAAAATACTAAGGGGGGTAGCAACTTGTATATAACTTTGCATAATTTTTCTCCACTTGTTTTTTTTATCCCCCCTCTTCTTTTCTGCTGGATTCATATTTTTTTAAGATTGTTTCCGTCAAATCCGATAGCCTAGAACGACAAAATTTTAGTTTTTCGATCTTATTACGAATTCGTATATTTCCACCCATCAATTGGGTGAGTTTTATTATAATTCGATTCGATTAACGAACAGGGAATCCACTTTGCTTATTCCACTTACATTGCGGAAATACATTAGGTACTAAAAAATATGATTCTGATATATATATATTTCAATTCCTGCTTTTTTATTCTTCCGTTTATCTTTTTTCTATCTATGTAGATTCAATGTGTAGTGTCAATCCAAAACAATTTGGAATATTATTCCAGTGGTGAATTTCAATCCAATTTTTTCCACTCTATTCTTTTATCACCATTGATGTTGACAACAGTGTATTGAACAAATATAATTTATCGTAACGTAATAAGTGAACCCGGTCTATTTAGTTCTGGCCCATAGGTTTTTTGATTGAAAAAAAGTAGATAACACACGAAGTTCTCTATCAATTTCTCCAATTCGGTATATTTTTTTCTTTTATCTGAGAATTTATTCTATTTTCATTTAATTATTTTTCTTTTATGTTTCCAATCCTTTTTCAAATCTGTTTTTGTCGATTTGTTAGCTCATCGGTTTGATTAGCTCATATAATCTTCTTTCTGTTTGTTTAAATTGAATTTGATTCGGATTGGATCTATACACCCTTTACTTTAAGTTGAAGAAGTTGAAGTTTAACCTCTATTTTCTTCGGGTTGCTAACTCAACGGTAGAGTACTCGGCTTTTAAGTGCGGCTAGAATCTTTTACACATTTGCATGAAGTGATCAATTCGTCCATACCATTGGTAAAGTTTGGAAGACCGCGACTGATCCTGAAAGGGAATAAATGGAAAAAATAGCATGTCGTATCAATAGAGAGTTTTGAGGATATTTTATTCTTCTCGGATCGATACAAAATCTTGTTCGAATTCTTGGAACAACATAAAATAAAGTTGGGTCGAATTAATAAATGGATAGGGGCCCTAGAGCTTCAATTAATTATTAGAAAGAAAAAGTAACCAGCTTCTGTTCGTAATTTGAATAATTTCCCCATCTAATTAGAGGTTAAAAATGGATTAGTGCCTGATATGGGAAGGACTTATCCCACACAAATATATTCTATATTTTTGAATCCTAACTATTAGCCTTCTCTATTATGGAATGAAGATGTGGGTGTAAAAGAAGCAGTATATTGATAAAGAAAGTTTTTTCCGAAATCAAAAGAGCGATGTAGGGTTAAAAAATAAAAGATTTCTAACCCTCTTGTTATCCTATAACATAGACGAATTAAAGGAAATGAATGGGAAAAAGAGGGGGTAGAGAGTCTAGTTGATGAGTTTACCTCTTTCCGAGATATCTATTCTTACGAGACTCGCTTGTTTTGACTGTATCGCACTATGTATCATTTGATAACCCCCTCAAGCGTCTACTTTTGATTCAAATAAAATTTTAAATGGAGCAAATCCGAAGATATTTACGGCGAGAAAGATCTGAACAACACGACTTCCTATATCCACTTATTTTTCAGGAGTATATTTATGCATTTGCCCACGACCGTGGTTTCAGTAGATCAATTTTGTCGGAAAATGAAAATCCGGGTTATGACAATAAATCTAGTTTACTGGTTATCAAAGGGTTAATTACTCGAATGTATCAACCGAATGCTTGTATTATTTCGCCTAATGATTCTAACCAAAAAAATCAATTTTTGACGCACAACCCAAATTTGTATTCTCAAATCATAGCAGGGGGGTTTGCTTTTATTGTAGAAATTCCATTTTCCCTAAGATTAATATCGGAAGGAAAATATATATATATAGTGAAATCTCAGAATTTACGATCAATTCATTCAATATTTCCTTTTTTAGAGGATAATTTTTCCCATTTAAATTTTGTATTAGATATACTAATACCCCACTCTGTGCATGTGGAAATCTTTATTCAAACTTTTCGCTATTGGGTAAAAGATGCTTCTTCTTTACATTTATTACGATTATTTCTCAATAAGTATTGGAATAGTCTTATTACTCCAAAGAAAGCCAGTTCCTCCTTTTCAACAAGAAATAAAAGATTGTTCGTATTCTTATATAATTCTCATGTAAGTGAATACGAATCCAGTTTCGTCTTTTTACGTAACCAATCTTTGCATTTAGGATCAACACCTTTTGGTGTTCTTCTGGAACGAATTTATTTCTATGGAAAAATAGAACGTCTTGTGAATTTCTTTGTAAACGTTAAGGATTTCCAAGCGAACGTATGGTTGGTCAAGGAGCCTTGCATCCATTATATTAGGTATCAAAGAAAATTTATTCTAACTTCAAAAGGGACGTCTCTTTGCATGAATAAATGGAAATGTTACCTTATCGCTTTTTGGCAACGGCATTTTTCGCTCTGGTTTTATCCAAAAAGGATTTATATAAATCAATTATCCAATCATTCCTTTGAATTTTTGGGCTA